TAAATGCATTAAAAAGGGACAAATTTTAGCGGACGGTGCCGCCACGGTTGGGGGCGAACTCGCTTTGGGAAAAAACGTATTAGTAGCTTATATGCCGTGGGAGGGTTACAATTTTGAAGATGCTGTACTCATTAGTGAGCGTCTTGTATATGGAGATATTTATACTTCTTTTCACATACGAAAATATGAAATTCAGACTCATGTGACAAGTCAAGGTCCCGAAAGGTTAACTAATGAAATACCACATTTAGAAGCCCATTTACTCCGTAATTTAGAAAAAAACGGAATTGTGATGCTGGGAGCATGGGTAGAGACAGGCGATATTTTGGTAGGTAAATTAACACCTCAGATGGCAAAAGAATCCTCCTATGCCCCGGAAGATAGATTATTACGAGCTATACTTGGCATTCAGGTATCTACTTCAAAGGAAACTTGTCTAAAACTACCTATAGGTGGTAGGGGTCGAGTTATTGATGTAAGATGGATTCAGAAAAGGGGGGGTTCTAGTTCTAATCCGGAAACGATTCGTGTATATATTTTACAGAAACGAGAAATAAAAGTAGGTGATAAAGTCGCTGGAAGACATGGAAATAAGGGTATCGTTTCAAAAATTTTACCTAGACAAGATATGCCTTATTTGCAAGACGGAAGACCTGTTGATATGGTCTTTAACCCCTTAGGAGTCCCTTCACGAATGAATGTCGGGCAAATTTTTGAATGTTCACTCGGATTGGCAGGGGGTTTGCTAGGCAGACATTATCGAATAGCACCATTTGATGAGAGATATGAACAAGAGGCTTCGCGAAAACTGGTGTTTTCTGAATTATATGAGGCCAGTAAGCAAACAGCCAATCCCTGGGTATTTGAACCCGAGTATCCGGGAAAAAGCAGAATATTTGATGGAAGAACAGGAGATCCTTTTGAACAGCCTGTTATAATCGGAAATCCTTATATCTTGAAATTAATCCATCAAGTTGATGATAAAATCCACGGACGTTCTAGTGGACATTATGCACTTGTTACACAACAACCCCTTAGAGGAAGGGCCAAGCAGGGGGGGCAGCGGGTAGGAGAAATGGAGGTTTGGGCTCTCGAAGGATTTGGTGTTGCTCATATTTTACAAGAGATGCTTACTTATAAATCTGATCATATTAGAGCCCGCCAAGAGGTACTTGGTACTACGATCATTGGAGGGACAATACCTAACCCCGAGGATGCTCCAGAATCTTTTCGATTGCTCGTTCGAGAACTACGATCTTTGGCTCTGGAACTGAATCATTTCCTTGTATCTGAGAAGAACTTGCAGATTAATAGGATGGAAGCTTAATCGGAATGAATTCAAATTTTTCTTCTATGATAGATCAGTATAAACATCAGCAACTCCGAATTGGATTAGTTTCTCCCCAACAAATAAGTGCTTGGGCCACGAAAATCCTACCGAACGGAGAGATAGTTGGAGAGGTCACAAAACCCTATACTTTTCATTACAAAACCAATAAACCGGAAAAAGATGGATTATTTTGTGAAAGAATTTTTGGGCCTATAAAAAGCGGAATTTGTGCTTGTGGAAATTATCGAGTAATCGGAGATGAAAAAGAAGAACCAAAATTTTGTGAACAGTGCGGAGTCGAATTTGTTGATTCTCGAATACGAAGGTATCAAATGGGCTACATAAAATTGGCGTGCCCAGTAACTCACGTGTGGTATTTGAAGCGCCTTCCTAGTTATATTGCGAATTTTTTAGATAAACCTCTTAAAGAATTAGAGGGCCTAGTATACTGCGATGTGTGATTTGATCGAAATTTTGATTTTACAGATTCGAACTGAGAAACTGTTATCCCATTCCATCTAATTGGGATGCCCCGGCTCTGACGTGTCTCTTGCTAGGAGTAACATGAAGCTCAGAATTGTGGGTGTATTCAATACTCCCAAATAAAGGGGGAATTGATCCATGGTCGATTTCGTAACAAGTAAATTTGAATTTCTAGTTGTACCTCGTAAAAAAAGACTTCTTTTGTTTAACCACTCTCCGTCGTTTAGAAATAAATGAGTTTCGCGCAAGCAAATAGCAAATATGTCATGGTTACAAGAGTCTATCCATCGCATATAGGCTTATTTAAGGGCGTCGTGGTATAACCGTCGAGGTGAAGTCGTGACCTAAAAGATCGAACGGAACGATACTTAGACAAGTAAATCCTTTATCTTATATCTTATGAATTCCAAGGCATTTTCCTTGAAGGGGATTCATCGTTCGAAGGGAAGTAGACTACTCAAGAATTGCACATTTCATTTTGACTTGAATAAAGAATTCAAAAAAGAAAAGGAAGAATGAATTAATGAAATGTTGCTTGGTCTTCCGCGGGAACTTGAGTAAGGAGTAGATTCTTTGTTTTGCTTTGAGGATTTGACAGAATTTCTAGAATTTGAAAGCGAGAACTCCTTTCTTTGCTGTAACTACTTGAGCCGGATGAGAGGAAACTTTCACGTCCAGCTTTTAAGG